AAATAGTATTTCCAGAAATTGACAAAGTAATATTTCCATTTATTCATCAGAAGAAACGTCCCTTTTAAAGCAAGAATTGATTTTCCTTGATACCTAACATAATGCATGAAAGGATCTTTGAACAACCATAAATTTGCTTGAAAAGCCCTGGGAAAGTGCTCTCTTTTTCCATAGAAATAAATTCGTTCAATAAGGGCTCCAGAAGATGTTGATCGTAAGTGAGAAGATTGGTTACGGAGAAAGAGGAAGCCAGATTCATATTCACATACATGAAAAGTATATAGGAAGAAGAATAATCTCTGATTTCTTTTTGATTTTGAAAAAGAGGAACTGGCTTTCTTTGAATTTGAAGTAATAAGACTATCCCAATTATGACACTGATGGAGAAAGAATCTTAATAAATGCAAAGAGGAAGCATCTTTTATCCAATAGCGAAGAGCCTGAACTAATATTTCCAGATGGGCTGGGTAAGGTATTAGTATATCTAATACATAATTTAAATGTGAAAAGTTGTCCTCTAAAAAAGAAAATATTGAATGAATTGATCGTAAATTTTCGGATTGAACTACCCCTTTCCTTTCTAGGGAAGATATTAATCGCAGAGACAATGGAATTTCCATAATGATTGAAGAAACCTCTGACATTATTTGCGAATAAAAATGATTGGTCTGCCCCAAAAAAGGAGTCTGTTTAGAGTCATTAACAGAAAGAATCAAATGATTCTGTTCATACATTCGAATGATTAAACGTTTCACAATAAGTAAGCTGGATTTATTGTCATAACCTGCATTTTCCAACAAAATTGATCTATTTAAACCATGATCATGAGCAAGTACATAAATATACTCCTGAAAGATAAGTGGATATAAGAAGTAGTGTTGTTGAGATCTATCTAGCCCTAAATAGCTTTGGAATTTATCCATTTGAAATTCTATTTAAATGAAAGGTAGAGGATTTTGGGGGTTATAAATGATACATAGTGCGATACAGTCAAAACAAGGTATTATAGTACAAACCGAATAGATACCTCGGATCCAGATAAACTTATCAACAGATTCTCTATCATCTCTTTTTCTATTTAATTTTAAGTTTTTATGTTCATTTTCCTTATAGGATGACAAGATGATTAGAAATCCTTTACTTTTTTCAACCCAATCGCTCTTTTGATTTTGGAAATTGATTTATCAATATACTGTTTCTTATACACATACATCTCCATTATTCCATTATAGAATGGAGAGTGGTAATATTTAGGATTCATTAAAAAATCAATAATATTTTTTCCTGGGAGAAAGCCTTCCCGTATTGGGCACTAATATTTTTTTAACGTCTAATTAGATCGGGTAATCATTCAAATTCAGAATGAAAGCTCGTTGCTTTTTCTTTCCCTATAATAAAAATGAAATTAATTGAAGCCGTGGGGCCCTATCCATTTATTAATTCGACCCAACTTGAAATTGACTTCGGTTTGCTCCCTTTCAATAATTTAAAGAAGGCTTTGTACCGAGCCGGAAAGAATAAAATATTCTCATAACTCTTAATTGATACGACATGCTATTTTTTCCATTCATTCCCTTTCAGGATCAGTCGCGGTCTTCCAAACTTTACCGATAGTATGGACGAATCCCTCGCTTCATCTAAATGTGTAAAAGATCCTAGCCGCACTTAAAAGCCGAGTACTCTACCATTGAGTTAGCAACCCAAATATAAAAGGGTATGTAGATACAATCAGAATAAAACAAAATTATTAAATATTAAATTAAAGCATTACTCTACGAAATAAAAAAAAAAAAAAATTTTTCTACTCTATTAAAATTTTTCTACTCTATTTGGAACATAAAAATGACTAAATCAGAATCAGATGAAAAAATAAAAAATTGTCCGACCAAAAAAATAAATAAATGTAAAAATGGTAGAACATCCCCTATTTCTATGTTATCCACTTTTTCAATCAAAAATCCGGGTATCAAAGCTAATCCAACGAACCCATCATTTGAATCAACAAGTAAAAAAAAAAAAGAGAAAACCTATGGGACGGAAATAAATAGATCTGCTTATCACGATGAATTATATTTGTTCGATACAACGTTGTCAACATAAAGGTTAAGAAAAGAATACGATGAAAAAATACAAAAACTTAAATTGAATAATAGTAAAAAAAAGGACTTGTGTTGGATTGGCACTGCATATACCTATATTTATATACTAAATTTTGAGTTTTTAGATTAGATAGATTAGATGGAGAATAAAATTATAGAATAAAGAACTTCTATTCCTTGTTAGTTACTTGGTATTAGAGTTCAAATTAAAACCACCCGATTACAGGTAATGCCATAATTTTCTATTTTTTGAGGATCAATCAAATACGGTTTCCTTAGAAAAGGATTCTATAGAAAAGGATTCTATAAAAGCAATGAGAAATAGATACGAATAGACCAAGAAAGGAAATAAAAAAACATAGTATAGAAAAGATATCCAAAATGATATAGAAATCACTATCCTACCCTTAGTTTTTATTTCCTTAATTTAATTTTGTTTGATTAGGGCAAAGTTACTTAAAAACCTCTGCCTTTTTTAAAATATCCTGAACAGTTCCTGTAGGCTGAGCGCCTTTTGCAAGGAAATAGAGAATAGCGGGAACGTTTAAATAAGTTTGATTCTTGATCGGATCATAAAAACCCACTTTCCGAAGATCTCTTCCTTCTCTTCGAGATCGAACATCAATTGCAACGATTCGATAGACGGCTCATCGGGATAGATGTAGATGAAAAAGAACCCCCCCCCCCCTAGAACCGTATAGGAAGTTTTCTCCTCGTACGGCTCGAGAAAAAATGATTCGAAGTTTTATCTATGGATAAAATTTGATTAGAATAAATAGGAAAGGAATCCGTAAAATAAATTAATAAATTCTATAATTTCAATTTCACTCATTTTTTTTTTAGCTTACTTCCTGAAGAAGAAAAAATCATTTTTACTCATAACTCAAGTTCAATAATATAATATCTCAAATATCTTAAAGAAAAATCTTTAATTTAATATATATATTTTTTTTTGAGTGGTCTTTAACCCACCCTTTTTGTCTCATTTAAAATCTATTTTGATTCGTTATTCGGATCCGTGAGACAATTGAAGTGGTGTTTCCTTGTTCTGGGATCCTTTATCTTTGTTTTAAATCATTGGGTTTAGACATTACTTCGGTGCTTCTTAATCCTTTCAAAATGGTAGCAACATACCCCTTTTGCGATTTCTTTCTATCAAAGAATCATACCGACGGTTGATTCGTGCGCGATACACTGCGTATCAAAAAGTTTTAGCCGTTCCAACAAATTTTTTGAATTGAAAAATTGCTCGAATCGGATCCTTTCGATTTCTATATCGAAGATATCGAAGATATACTTACGAAGTTGTTCCAATTTATGAATTGGCATTAACCCTAGATCGTTGCCCCTGAGAAATTAATCAATACTTTCTACTCGAGCTCCATCATGAACTATTTACATTACAACCCAATAAAAAAAAAAAAGGCTCTAGTAGAATAGAACAAATGACGTCGAGCCAAGAGCACCTTCATTCCTATATAAAATGGTGGATGTAAGAAAAAGAATCCACACCAGATCGTGTCCTTCAAGTCGCACGTTGCTTTCTACCGCATCGTTTTAAACGAAGTTTTACCATAACATTCCTCTAATTTGGAACCAGTACGGAATTGATTCAATTATGGAATCATGAATAGTCATTGGTTCAGTCGGTACAGAGACAAAGTAATTTATATTTTTTCTTATCTACATAGATAATAAAGATTTTTCTGAAGAAATATTAGCAAGACCCCAGCTTTTTTGTATGAATGGAACGTTTTTTTATAAATATCTATTTCAAAAAAATATCTAACAGAAATATCTAGAAATCTAAACTAAATAGATATAGAAATAACATAACTAACAGAAATCACACGAAAAAATAAATTCTATTTTACTCTGCCTCTTCAAGTGACTCAATAAGATAGACCGGCCCATTTCCAACTTCCCAAAGAGTCAACCCATAAGGAATCATTATAAATCTTGATACTTGAAAAAGTTTCCAACTTCTACATCTACATCATTATTTGAGTCAAGTTTTACAGTAAAGACTCCCTTTTATTATTAAGAAAAAAGAAAGAAAAATATCCGTTTCTTTTCGAATGGAATTGTCAATGATGTAAAGCAAATAAGCTAAATCAAACAAAAAAAAAAATATCGAAAATATATATCATATCGAAAATATATATCATATCATTGTTAAATAAAATATTTTAGGGATGCCAATTCTTTTTCACAAAAAGGGAAACACTATTGTCACTGAAACAGGATAAGAATACATACCTATAGGTTAAGCGCTTCCTCTTTTATATGTATTTTCATTTCATATTTTTTTTACCTGATGAGGTCTCGATTTAGTTCAGTTTGTGAAAAACTCAGATATGCTTCCGCAAAGAATCATTCAAAATCAAAAAAGAAGGAGGAATAATATAATATTCTATGCAATATTAGACCTTGAAACAGAACCTCCTTGAACAAAAAAAATATTAGGATACAATGGATACGCTCTGGGACGGAAGGATTCGAACCTCCGAATAGCGGGACCAAAACCCGTTGCCTTACCGCTTGGCTACGCCCCATTTCTATTTTTATTGGACACTAATACTAATAAAGAATAATATTGGTATTAAGTCTTCGTCAATTCCAATCCAACTATCTAGAGAAACTCTTTTTTCTTTATCTTTATAGAATCTATTATAGATTCATGCTAGGATTTTGGCATGTGTATATCTAGAATTCAACTGAATTTATTGATCATTACATATAATTCAATTAAGATATTGTATGAAAGTATGATTTCTTCTATTCTCCTTTGAGAATTGGAGGATTTTTGATTGAGCAGAAAAAAAAAAAAGAAGGATTTTTTTGTTTACCTTACTTTCTTCATTTTTCCTTAACTCAATCAAAATGCAATTATTTCGACGAAAAAAAAAAGTCTGTTATGCTTAATATTTTTAGTTTGATCTGTCTTAATTCTGCCCTTTATCCGACTAGTCTTTTCTTCGCCAAATTGCCCGAAGCCTATGCTTTTTTGAATCCAATCGTAGATGTCATGCCAGTTATACCCCTGTTCTTTTTTCTTTTAGCCTTTGTTTGGCAAGCTGCTGTAAGTTTTCGATAAGAGCTTTAATACTATCCTAGAAAATTCATGATTTATTCGAGAAAAATTATAACAATTGATAAGATCAAATAAGTCTGACAGTATGAACCTTCGATTCAAACTCTCGGATAGTCGCGAGAAATCCGGCTCGCCCTATTTCCTTTCCCCATTTTAATCCTTTTTCGGGGAAATACCTTATGAGCTTAGGGTCCCTTAGAATATCTAAGGGTGGGTATGAAAGTGATTTGTGGTAATTAAATTAAAGACTCTTATTACAAATTTCAACTTCATTTGATTTGAATTTCTGAACATTCTTTTCTATTTCTATAATTAATTTCTTGGTGTCAAAATAGGATATGTGATATAAAAGTGGAGGATCTATTATCTTTTCTCGTTTTTCTTTTTCAAAAAATGATCTTGGAGGTTGTGTAATGCTTACTCTCAAACTTTTCGTTTACACAGTAGTAATATTCTTTGTTTCTCTCTTCATTTTTGGATTCCTATCCAATGATCCAGGACGTAATCCTGGACGTGAAGAATAAAATAAAAATTTAGTTTTTCTTGTTTGATTTTACAATTTTATTAATATTTTATTTTAGCTATTCCACAAATTTCATTTAATTAGAAAAAAAAAAAAAATAAAAAGGGGTTTGCAAAAATTGAAAGAAAAAAATAGAAAGTCATCAACGGAAACGGAAAGAGAGGGATTCGAACCCTCGGTACGAATAACTCGTACAACGGATTAGCAATCCGCCGCTTTCGTCCACTCAGCCATCTCTCCCAATTGAAAAAGATAATTGCTATGTTACATTACACATCAAGTAAGGATTAAATAAAGTATTTCTTTTACATTCTTTATCGTTATTATAGAATTAGCAATTCCATTTAGATGCTCGAAAGATCCAAATAGAATAGAAAGATAAATAAAGAAGACCTTCTTGCTTTTATTTTGTTCGAAGTGCCTTTTGGGCCTGGCCCGGTCAATACCCAGCCGGGCCTTTTTTTGTTCCAATGAATTCCCGTTTTTTTGTTTATAGGCAACATACTCTAAATAGCCAATTTGGTATCTGTGTAAAAAATTCCCTTCTGGGGTTTACATATACTTATCATTTTTGTTATAATAGAATCCAGAAATTGAGAAGGATTTTTGATTCAAAAGAATCAATTAAGTATGTATCCATTTGTATTTTCTTATGTCATTAGGGAAATCAAATTTTAGCCAAGAATAAGTCACGAATTCTCAGTCAACGAATAGTTAATGGTTCCCTTTTGTCATAAATTTCGGCTTTTTTAAGCGAAAATAGACATTTAATTTTTCAATAGAAAGGTGAGTGGAAGTTTTTTGGGAAGATACGATACAATCAATCGAGGGGGTAGATCAAATACATTACAATAAATAAATTAAATACAATAAGAAAGGATAAAAACTTTTCTAATTTTTATACATAAATTTAGATTTAGAAAAAGGATTCAAAAAGGGATGCAAGATGCAAGTACAATAAGCTAAAGTTTAGTAATCCAACCGAAAAAGAAAAATTTTTTCCTATTGTGTATCGTTTTGGCGGCATGGCCGAGTGGTAAGGCGGGGGACTGCAAATCCTTTTTCCCCAGTTCAAATCCGGGTGCCGCCTCATCAACAAATGAATCTAAATCTCTTATTCTGTTCTGGGGATTTTGTAAAAGCTTGGAAATCCTTGAATCTAAAATTCAAAGAAAGATTATATTGGATGGATTTTTTTATAGTTTATAGAAAACAAAAAGTGCAAAAAAATTATTTTTTTTAGACCCGTCGTCAAGAGTATAATATACTATCTCCCAACTCCTTCAGAGAGACAATCGGGAAAGGGTACGAATTAGATCAAATAGGAAATAAAAGTATGTAATAGATAGCAATTTTTTTTTTTTTACTTTGAAGGGCAAGAAAAAGGAATGGGTCTCTTTTTTTATTACTAGATAGAATAGATGTTCCATTCCATTAGTAACATTTCCTTATAGTGTCATTGTATATTTTACTTGTATTTAGTCTTTCCCGATTAGAAATCATATAGGAATTTTTGAAATGGATTTATTTGACTGGTTCATCAATAGTGTTCGGCCAGAATCCCTTTTTGACTCTGGACCATTCATTCTACTATTATTAGTGAGCAATAATGGAATAATTCTATCATAGAGATAAGGGATATAATTCACATGGATATAGTAAGTCTCGCTTGGGCTGCTTTAATGGTAGTCTTTACATTTTCCCTTTCACTCGTAGTATGGGGAAGAAGTGGACTTTAGAAGCACTCCTAATTTAGTTAACGGTATCAATTGTTTTATAGATCGTTCTGCAACGCATTTTTTATTTAAATTGAAATAATTTTCAATAAAAAAAAAGATCCTCATTTCAAAATTCCCTTGGATTCTAGTGGAGAAATGTATTCTATAACAGTAAAACGATTTTTTCAGATTCATCGTAATAAAAAGATGTATCAAAGAAATAGAATCGGGTCCTACGTCAATTCCATATATGGATTAATAACTACATAGATTGAAGCTAATATAGTATAGCAACTTTATTAGAAAGTCAAGTACAATTTTATTTTATACATTACTATAACACTAATAGAGAGTATGATAAGAAAAAAATTTCTTTCTTACCATACTCTCGGATCTCATAGAATACCGCCGATTATAGCCCGTTGATTTCATTTAATAGAATACTTTTCTTTTGATTTCTTCAAATATGGATAAGAATTCAGAAGTCAAGTTTCATTCAAAGTAATTAATCGTTTTGACTGACTGTTTTTACGTAAATTATAAGTAGAAAGGCAGTAGGAACTAAAATGAACAGTGCAGTAGCAATAAATGCAAGAATATTTACTTCCATAATCTCATCGTTTTTTTATTTCACAATAACTCGGGATTTAATCCCATAGAGATGATAAATCTTTCACCTGTCAATTCAATGAATGCATTACCTATCGATGATCTTGAATCGGATCAATATCATATCATGAATAACAATATCTGAGCTATTAAATTAATTCGTCGTCGAGAATTGAATAGTATAACATACGAAGATCCTTTATCCATACCGAATCCAATCTTGGATTCCCGGACCGAGCAAAAATTCCTTTTTTATCCTTCTTTTCTGTCCTTTTTTTGTATGTAATCAAACGAAGTATCATCTAACCACCCATCCGTTTCCATTAAAAACCCAAAAAGAGAGGAATTAGGTTCTAAATTTTAATGATCCAATTTTTTTTGGAAGACAAAGAAGTATGAGAAAGATGAGGTGCGGGATAAAAGATGGAATATTCTATCAACTTCACTATTTTAGTTATTTTCATTTTAGTTTAGGGTTTATTCTTTCTTTGACAGAATCCTGAAAAAAAAAAGAGAGGAAACCTCTTCGGGATTCAATTACGCTCTCTGTCCCCTCTTTCACAGAAAATGGAGAGGCGAATTGATATACTTATTGGATCCGTCGGGACTGACGGGGCTCGAACCCGCAACGTCCGCCTTGACAGGGCGGTGCTCTAGCCTATTGAACTACAATCCCAGGGAAATAAGAAGAGATCTAGCAGAAAATTTGAATTCTTTTTTATTCTCTTGTATCAGGTAAGGTATTTCTTAAGAACAAGAGAGTTCTACCGTCTGATAGTAGATTGTCAAATTGTTGGGCCGAGCTGGATTTGAACCAGCGTAGACATATTGTCAACGAATTTACAGTCCGCCCCCATTAACCACTCGGGCATCGACCCAACGCCTAATTTTTTTAGACGTTCCATAATAAACTTCCTTTCGTCTACCAGGCAGACTTGACAAATACCGCTACGGATCATTTGATAGAAAATACCACTCCTATAGTCTTGAGTCTTGGTACACCCCCAGAGGGACTTGAACCCTCGTTTTCTCCGTGAAAGAGAGAGGTCGTAACCACTGGACCATGGGGGCCTACGGCCGCCTTCATAAATCAACTAGAAATAAAAGGTCCCGAGGGCCGGCCAAATCAAAAAACACTAGAATATGGGTAATAAGACAAATACCATAGGTAATAAGAAAAATACCTTGAGGTAATATAAAAATAGAATAGGAAAAACATAATAGGTAATAAGGCCTAGTAGGGTTACCTTATTAACTTTAACTTAATATAACTCAGGCCGAGATCCGTCTTTAGTAGATCCATAGTATATAAATCAAACGGAAAAACTCCTTAAGTATTCTGGGGGTTAGTTAATGGTAATCAAATCAAACTTTACCATTAAACTATATAACCTTGAAACTTTATTTCATTGGTCTTTCTCATCTTTATCTCTCTCATTCACAAAGGGTTATGCGTTGGATCCATGATCCTTCACTCTGCAGTAGATTCAAGATGGTTTACCAAAATAGGATTTGGTCGGTCAAATTATATTGACCCCTAAGTCATACTGTCAATTGACAACACGACAGGAGGGTAATAAAAGAACGGAGAAGACATAGATATAAAATAAATAAATTAGATAGATATATCTGCGTTAATAATAATAAATATTCATATCATATAGTTTTCTGGTATTCAATATTCAAGTAGATTAGAATATCAATATCAATACCGTTATATTATACTATAAAAATAAATAAATAGAAAATAAATATAAAATAAATAATAGAATATTCTAAAAAAATCCCAAAGCATAGTAAGCCTAAGTGGGAGAATTCTGTTTCTAAGACTGTTTTATCAATTCCGTTCCGCTTGCATCTCTTAAAATTAAGTTTAAGTTCAGTATAAATTTTTATTCCACTTATCTCATAGATTCCAGTCAAAGATTCATAGAATCGAAATTACATCATTGCTAGA